TTAAAAATAAGCTAAATTAAGCTTTTGGGTTCATACCCCAAATATAAAGGAAATACCTTTTTTTTAAAAATAAAGTGCCTGAAAAAGGATTATTCTGATAGAATAAATCATGTAAATTATTTTACCTTTATTATTTTTTATACCTTATAGAATTAAACTATATCTATTAATATCAAAAATTAATGTGCATCTTACACTAAAATATAATTTTAAAATAAAGAAATTAAATTTCTTAAAAATTATGTAAATAATTATTTTCAATTTTTTTTTATATAAACTCAAATAAAATATTTTTCTTATTTATTTTAATTTTTAGAACAATAATTTCAATTTCTTCAAATTCATGATTTGGTTGTTGAATTGGATTAGAAATTAATCTAATAAGATTTATCCCCCTAATTTCTAAAGCTAATAATTTAATAGCATCAGAAGCAGCTTTAAAATATTTTTTAACTCAATCTATTGCTTCTATTAATTTTTTATTTTATATTATCATAAAATTAATTTTTTTCAAAAATTTTGAAACTAATAATATTATACTAATAATGATTAATTCTTCAATATTAATAAAAATAGGAGCAGCTCCATTTCATTTTTGATTCCCAAACATCATTGAAGGTTTATCTTGATTTAATAGTTTTATTTTAATAACATGACAAAAAATTACCCCCATAATTTTATTATCATATTATTTTAATAAAAACTTATTAACTTTTAGAATTATATTGAATATTATTATTGGTGCTATAGGAGGATTAAACCAAACATCATTACGAAAAATAATAGCTTTTTCATCAATTAATAATTTAGGTTGAATAATCTCATCAATTATAATTAGAGAAAATTTATGAATTTTTTATTTATTTATATACTCATTTTTAATCAGAACCATATGTTTATTTTTCTATTTAACAAACTCATATTTCATTAATCAACTATTTATTTTAAATATAAAACCAATAATTAAAATTAATTTATTAATTAATTTTTTATCCTTAGGAGGATTACCCCCTTTTATTGGATTTATACCAAAATGAATTATTATTAATTTTTTAACAATAAATAATTTTTATTTAATAACACTTATTTTTATTATAATAAGATTAATTATATTATTTTTTTACATCCGAATTATTTATTCATCATTTATAATAAACTATTTTAAAATAAAATGATTTAAAATTAATTTAAAAAATAATATTAATAATATTATAAGTTTATTATCAATATTTTCAATTATTGGGATCATTTTAAGAACAATATTTTTTTATTAAATTGAAGGTTTTAAGTTAAAACAAACTAATAATCTTCAAAATTATTTATAAAGAAAATTCTCTTTAAGCCTTAATAACATAAATTAATTATAACTTAAAATTTGCAATTTTATATCATTATTTGAATATAAGACTTAATAAAAGAGAAATTTCCCGTTAATAAATTTACAATTTATCGCTTTATAAACTCGGCCATTTTATTTTAAAAAGCGAAAATGACTTTACTCAACAAATCATAAAGATATTGGAACATTATATTTCATATTTGGTATCTGAGCAGGAATAGTAGGAACATCTTTAAGACTATTAATTCGAGCAGAATTAGGCAATCCTGGGTCATTAATTGGTGACGACCAAATTTACAATACCATTGTAACAGCTCATGCTTTTATTATAATTTTTTTTATAGTTATACCTATTATAATCGGAGGATTTGGAAATTGATTAGTACCTTTAATACTGGGAGCCCCAGACATAGCATTCCCTCGTATAAACAATATAAGATTTTGATTACTACCCCCATCAATTACTTTATTAATTTCAAGAAGAATTGTAGAAAATGGAGCAGGAACTGGATGAACAGTTTACCCTCCTTTATCCTCTAATATTGCCCACAGAGGAAGATCAGTTGATCTAGCAATTTTTTCCCTTCATTTAGCAGGTATTTCATCAATTTTAGGAGCTATTAATTTTATTACAACAATTATTAATATACGATTAAATAATTTATCTTTTGATCAAATACCATTATTTGTATGAGCAGTAGGAATCACAGCATTTTTATTACTATTATCACTACCCGTATTAGCAGGAGCTATTACTATACTATTAACTGACCGAAATTTAAACACATCATTTTTTGATCCTGCTGGAGGGGGAGACCCAATTCTTTACCAACACTTATTTTGATTTTTTGGCCACCCTGAAGTATACATTTTAATTTTACCAGGATTCGGCATAATTTCACATATTATTTCACAAGAAAGTGGAAAAAAAGAAACTTTCGGATGTTTAGGTATAATCTATGCTATAATAGCAATTGGTATTTTAGGATTTATTGTATGAGCTCATCACATATTTACAGTAGGTATAGATATTGACACTCGAGCTTATTTCACCTCAGCTACAATAATTATTGCTGTGCCTACTGGCATTAAAATTTTTAGTTGATTAGCAACTCTTCATGGAACTCAAATTAATTATAGTCCATCAATTTTATGAAGATTAGGATTTGTATTTTTATTTACCGTAGGAGGACTGACAGGAGTTATTTTAGCCAATTCATCTATTGATATTACTCTACATGATACTTATTATGTAGTAGCACATTTTCACTATGTTTTATCCATAGGAGCTGTATTTGCCATCATAGGGGGATTTATCCACTGATACCCGTTATTCACAGGTTTAACTATAAACCCTTATATATTAAAAATTCAATTTATAATCATATTCATTGGGGTAAACTTAACATTTTTCCCCCAACACTTCTTAGGATTAGCTGGGATACCCCGACGATACTCTGATTACCCTGACTCATACATTTCATGAAATATTGTGTCATCCCTAGGATCATATATTTCACTACTAGCCGTAATATTAATATTAATTATTATTTGAGAATCTATAATTAATCAACGTATAATTTTATTTACTTTAAATATATCATCAAATATTGAATGAATACAAAATTTACCCCCAGCTGAACATTCATATAATGAACTACCTATTTTAAGAAATTTCTAATATGGCAGATTATATGTAATGGATTTAAACCCCATTTATAAAGGTTATAATATCCTTTTTTTAGAAATGGCAACATGATCAAATTTCAATTTACAAAACAGAGCTTCACCTTTAATGGAACAAATTATTTTTTTTCATGATCATACATTAATTATTTTAATTATAATTACTATTTTAGTAAGATATTTAATAATTAATCTTTTATTTAATAAATATATTAACCGATTTTTATTAGAAGGTCAAATAATTGAATTAATTTGAACTATTTTACCAGCTATTACATTAATTTTTATCGCATTACCTTCATTACGATTATTATATTTATTAGATGAATTAAATAATCCTTTAATTACATTAAAATCAATCGGACACCAATGATATTGAAGTTATGAATACTCAGATTTTCATAATATTGAATTTGACTCTTATATAATTCCCTCTAATGAATTAAATTCAAATAATTTCCGTCTATTAGACGTAGATAATCGAATTATTTTACCTATAAACAACCAAATTCGAATTATAATTACAGCCACAGATGTAATTCATTCATGAACTATTCCCTCCTTAGGTGTTAAAGTAGATGCCAACCCAGGTCGATTAAATCAAACCAATTTTTTCATTAATCGACCTGGAATTTATTATGGACAATGTTCAGAAATTTGTGGAGCTAATCACAGTTTTATACCTATTGTAATCGAAAGAATTTCAATTAAAAACTTTATTAACTGAATTAATAATTATTCATCATTAGATGACTGAAAGTAAGTAATGGTCTCTTAAACCATTTTATAGTAATTTAACAACTACTTCTAATGAAAAGAATTAGTTAAATCATAACATAAATATGTCAAATTTAAATTATTATAAAGATATTATTCTTTTATTCCTCAAATAATACCTATTAATTGAATATTTTCTTTTTTTATATTTATTTTAATTTTTATTATTTTTAATATTATAAATTATTATATTATAATCAATAAAAATTTAAATAATAAAAATAATTTTCAAATAAAATCAATAAACAACTTAATGTGAAAATGATAAGTAATTTATTTTCAATTTTTGATCCCTCAACAAATTTGTTTAACATATCAATTAATTGAATAAGAACTTTATTAGGTTTAATTTTTATTCCTTGTAGATTTTGGCTAATTCCTAATCGACATTATTATTTTTGAAACTTTATCCTAATTAAACTACATAATGAATTTAAAATTTTATTAAAAAATAATTACTTTCAAGGATCAACATTTATCTTTATTTCATTATTCTCATTCATTTTATTTAATAATTTCTTAGGACTTTTCCCATATATTTTTACAAGTACAAGTCATTTAAATTTATCATTGTCAATTTCATTACCTTTATGATTAAGATTTATATTATATGGTTGAATTAATAATTACCAACACATATTTTCCCATATAATCCCTCAAGGAACTCCTACAGTATTAATACCTTTCATAGTATTAATTGAAACTATTAGAAACATTATCCGACCAGGAACTTTAGCCGTACGATTAACTGCTAATATAATCGCAGGGCATTTATTAATGACTTTACTAAGAAGAACAGGCTCTAATATAACTTATTATATAGTAATAATTTTAATTACAATTCAAATATTATTATTAATTCTAGAATCAGCAGTTGCAGTAATTCAATCATATGTAATTGCCATTTTAAGAACTTTATACTCTAGAGAAGTTAATTAAATTATTTTAAACTAATGAAAATTAATTTTAATCACCCCTATCACCTAGTAGATTATAGACCTTGACCTTTAACTGGAGCAATTGGAACTATAACTTTAGTAACAGGAATAGTAAAATGATTCCATAATTTTAATATTAATTTATTAATCATTGGATATTTAATCATTATCATAACCATATATCAATGATGACGAGATATTTGTCGAGAAGGAACCCTTCAAGGTAAGCACACAATTTTAGTTACTAAAGGACTTCGATGAGGTATAATTTTATTTATTGTATCTGAAATTTTTTTTTTTTTATCATTTTTTTGAGCCTTTTTCCACAGAAGACTATCCCCAAATATTGAAATTGGATCTATTTGACCTCCTATAGGGATTAATACATTTAATCCTTTCCAAATTCCATTATTAAATACTATCATCTTAATCAGATCTGGAATTACTATCACATGATCTCATCACGCTCTTATAGAAAATAATTACTCTCAATGCACAAAAAGTTTATTTTTAACAATTACATTAGGAATTTATTTCACTATTTTACAAGCATATGAATACTTAGAAGCACCATTTACAATCGCAGATAGAATTTATGGATCAACATTTTTTATAGCAACAGGATTCCATGGTATTCATGTCATAATTGGAACAACATTCTTAATCATCTGTTTAATACGACATATAAATAAGCACTTWTCTAATAATCATCATTTTGGATTTGAAGCTGCAGCATGATATTGACATTTTGTAGATGTTGTATGATTATTTCTTTATATTTCAATTTATTGATGAGGTAACTAATTAAAAATTTATATAATATAAAAAGTATATTTGATTTCCAATCAAAAAGTTTAAAAATTTTAATATAAATAATTATTTTAATAATATCAATTTCAATTATAATTACAATAATTTCCAATCTTATAATAATACTATCTATTATCCTATCAAAAAAATCATTTATAGACCGAGAAAAATCTTCTCCTTTTGAATGTGGATTTGACCCTAAATCCTCTGCACGAATTCCTTTTTCACTACATTTTTTCTTAATTACATTAATTTTCTTAATTTTTGATGTTGAAATTGCATTAATTTTCCCCATTATTAAATTATTCAAATTAGTTAATTTCTTAATTTGAATAAAAATTAGATTTTTTTTTATTATTATTTTATTAATTGGTTTATATCATGAATGAAACCAAAATATATTAAACTGAACTAATTAGCTAATTAATTAAATATTAATTAAGGATTATAGTTTAAAAAACATTTGATTTGCATTCAAAAATTATTGAATTATTATTTTCAATTTATCTTATAAATTAAATAAGAAGCAATTTGCATTTAATTTCGACTTAAAAGAAAGAGTTTAACAACTCCTTATTTAACATTTATTAATTGAAACCAAAAAGAGGTATATCACTGTTAATGATAATATTGAATATATAATTCCAATTAAAAAGAAATATAAAGTCTAAAATTAAGCTGCTAACTTAATTTTTAGTGGTTTAATTCCATTAATATTTCTTTTTCTTTCTTTTTTCTATAATTTATAATTTATATAGTTTAAATTTTAAAACATTACACTTTCACCGTAAAAATAAAAAAAATTTTTTATAAATATCTAAAGATAAAATTATCTCCTTAATATCTTCAATATTACACTCTTTTTATAAGCTATTTAAATAAAATAATATAATAAATAAAAAAATTATAACTCATAAAATAAATCTAAATAAATAAATTTTAAAATTATTTATTTGATACATATTATAAAAAATAGAATAATTTTTTACAATATTAAATATACCTCAACCACTATATAATTCTCTTCAACCAAAATCAATATACTTAAGTAATTTCTGACTAAAATTTAAAAAATAATATCTTACCCCATAAGTTCTTAAACTAGGTATAAACCACATCAAGCATAAAAATATACTCAAATTATAAGTACATAAATATTTATTTAAAGAATAAATATTCATATTACTAACAATATAACCTATTATTAACCCAATAAATATTGAATAAATTACTATAAATTTTAAATTTAAAGGCAAATAAATTATATAAGGAAAATAAAAAATTAATCACATTAATATTCTACCTCTAATTACTCTTATAAACAATAAAACTAATATACTTTTAATTATAATATAATCCTCATCATATAAATTATAAACACATAATAAATTATAATCATTAATTATTAAATATATAACTAAACGAACACTATAAAATACAGTCAACCCTGTAGAAATATAATATAAAAAAAAAATCAAAATATTAAAATTTCTAAATCTTAATATTTCTAAAATTAAATCTTTTGAATAAAAACCAGCTAAAAAAGGAATACCACATAAAGCTATATTAGAAATATTCATACATAAACAAGTTATAGGGATATAAAATCTAATACCCCCTATAAAACGAATATCTTGTATATCATTTATTAAATGAATAATAACCCCTGCACACATAAATAATAAAGCCTTAAATATCGCATGAGTTAATAAGTGAAAAAAAGCTAATAAAGGTATCCCTATTCTTAAAATTCTTATTATCAACCCTAATTGTCTTAAAGTAGATAAAGCAATAATTTTTTTTAAGTCAAATTCATAATTAGCTCTAATACCAGCTATAAATATAGTTAATCTAGAAATTAACAATAAAAATTTAAAAAATAAAGTCTCAACCAATAATAAATTAAATCGAATTAATAAATAAACTCCTGCTGTAACTAAAGTAGAAGAATGAACCAACGCCGAAACAGGAGTTGGAGCAGCTATTGCTGCAGGCAACCAAGATCTAAAAGGAATTTGAGCTCTTTTAGTTATAGCTGCTAAAATAACTATAAACCCAATATAAATCATACAATAATCATTTTTTATAAACTCTAAATAAAAAATATAATTTCATCTCCCATAATTCATTATCCAACAAATAACCATTAAAATTAAAACATCCCCAATACGATTAGACAAAACAGTTAATATACCAGCATTATAAGACTTTAAATTTTGATAATAAATCACTAAACAATAAGAAACTAAACCTAAACCATCTCAACCTAATAAAATTCTAATTATATTAGGACTAACAATTAATAAAATTATAGAAAATACAAATAATAAAACTAAAACAATAAAACGAAATAAATTTAACTCCGAACTCATATATCTCTTTCTATAATAAATAACAACAGAAGAAATTAAAGATACAAATATCATAAATAATAATGATATTCAATCTAATAAAATAGACATAACAATTCTTAAAGAATTAAACGAAATAATCTCCCACTCCAAAAATAAAATAATATTATTTATAATAAAATATATTATAAAAAAAAAATTTATTATTATAAATAAAAACAAAAGAAAGAAAGAAAGAAAACAAATAGAAAGATAATTTTTATTAATAATTTAAAATGAATTAAAATTCATATTTTTGAAACCACAAATCAATATTTTAAATTAAATTATTTAAATAAAATCAAATTATTACATAATCAATTTTTATAACTAAAATATTTAAAGGAAATCAATGTAATAATAATAATAAATATTCACGAGAAGACCCTATATAAAACATAAAAATACCCTGATAATACTTGCCATGCTGAGTATAAGAATATAAATATAATCTATAACCCGCACTAAAAAAAGAAATTAACATCAACATAATCATAGAAAATGAACATCATCTAATTAATCTATTAATTAATATAATTTCCCCTATTAAATTTAGTGAAGGAGGAGCAGCCATATTAGAAGATAATAATAAAAATCATCATAAACTTATTGAAGGTATAAAATTAATTATCCCTTTATTAATTATTAAACTTCGACTCCCAATTCGTTCATAATTAATATTTGCTAAACAAAATATACCAGATGAACATAACCCATGTCCAATTATTAATAAATAAGAACCTAAAACCCCTCAATAATTTATAATTATAACACCACAAATAACAAAACTTATATGAGCCACAGAAGAATAAGCAATTAATGATTTAATATCAACTTGACAAAAACATTTTAAACTAATATAAAACCCCCCAATTAATCTAATAACAATCCAAATATAATTTAATTTTATATTAATTTCTTGTAAAAAAATCATAATACGTAATAATCCGTACCCCCCCAATTTTAATATAATCCCAGCTAAAATTATAGAACCCGAAACGGGAGCCTCAACATGAGCTTTAGGCAATCATAAATGAACTATATATATTGGCATCCTAACTAAAAAAGCTAAAATTATTCTAATATAAAGCAAACAAAAATTTATATTATAAAATTTTAAAAAATAAATCATAATACAATTAATTTGATTATATAAATAAAAAATACCCATTAATAATGGTAAAGAAGCAAATAAAGTATAAAATAATAAATATATTCCTGCTTGAATACGTTCAGGTTGATACCCTCATCCAATAATTAACATCAAAGTAGGAATTAATCTACCCTCAAAAAATAAATAAAATATAAATAAATTTATAACACTAAAAGTTATATATAATATTAACAATAAAACAATAACATTAAATAAAAAAAAATTAACGTAAAAATTTATTTTAAACAAATTTTCACTTGCTATAATTATTAATAAACAAATTCAAATTCTTAATAAAATCAAGCCAAAAGATAACAAATCACAAGAATATATATAACTTAAATTTCTACAACTATTAATATTTAAACTTAAATTCATAAATAAAAATATTAATAAAAATAAAATTATTTGAACCACTCAAAACATATTTTTCATAAAACATAAAGGAATCATAAAAATTACTATTAATATAAACTTTAACATTAATAAAATTTTTAATTATAACAAATTAAATCTTTTAAAATAATCATTACCATGAGTACGAATTAAAGAAACTAAAATAGACAACCCTAAAGCCCCCTCACAAACAGAAAAAACTAAAAATACTATCAACATATAAATTTCATAATTCAAAAATAATAAATAATTTAAAAAAAAAAAATAAATACTCAACACTATAAATTCTAATCTTAATAATACAATCAATAAATGCTTATATTTAGACACAAAAATTAAATTACCAATAATAAATATAACAATAATAATTAAATATATATATTTCATTATCATTAGTTTTTATAGTTTAATATAAAACATTGGTCTTGTAAACCAAAAATAAAAAATTTATTTAAAAACTTCAAAGAAAAAGAAACTCTTTATCAATAATCTCCAAAATTATAATTTTTTTTAAACTATTCTTTGATATTTCAAAAATATTTTTATCAATAATAATATTAATATTATCAATTATAATAATTTTTTTAAACCACCCTCTTTCTATTGGGTTATTAATTTTAGTTCAAACCTTAATAATATGTTTACTTTCAGGTATATTAATTAAAACATACTGATTTTCATATATCCTATTCTTAACATTCTTAGGAGGATTATTAGTTTTATTTATTTATGTATCAAGAATCGCATCAAACGAACTATTCAAATTAAATATTAATATAAAAACTTTAATAATCATATTATTTACAATAATTATAATAATACAAATGTATATATATATATATGAAAATTTAAACTGAATAAATTTAAGTAATAATATTAGAAACACCAATAATATAATAAATTTATCATTTTTTAATAACGAAAATAAAATTAATCTAAATAAACTTTACAATAATCATACCTACATAATAATATCAATACTAGTAATTTACTTATTCATTTCACTCGTAAGAATTGTAAAAATTACTAATATTTTTTATGGCCCACTACGAACTATAAACTAATTCATAAATAATAAAATTATAATTATTTATTTTTATAAATGATAAATAAAAATTTTACAAATTTACGTAAAAATCACCCAATTATTAAAATTATCAACAATTCACTAATCGACTTACCATCCCCCTCAAACATTTCATCTTGATGAAATTTTGGATCTTTACTAGCCTTATGTTTAATCATTCAAATTACCACAGGACTATTCTTAACAATATATTATACTGCAAACATTGAAATAGCTTTTTATAGAGTAAATTATATTTGTCGAAATGTAAATTATGGTTGACTAATCCGAACATTACATGCAAATGGTGCCTCATTTTTCTTTATTTGCATTTACCTACACATTGGACGAGGAATATATTATGAATCATTTAATTTAAAATATACATGAATAATTGGAGTAATTATTTTATTCCTATTAATAGCAACAGCATTTATAGGTTACGTTCTACCTTGAGGACAAATATCATTTTGAGGGGCAACAGTTATTACAAATCTATTATCAGCTATCCCATACTTAGGAACTATATTAGTAAACTGAATTTGGGGGGGGTTTGCAGTAGATAATGCAACACTTACTCGATTTTATACTTTTCACTTCTTATTACCATTTGTAATTTTAATAATAACTATAATTCACTTATTATTTTTACATCAAACAGGTTCTAATAATCCATTAGGATTAAATAGAAATTTAGATAAAATTCCTTTCCACCCATTTTTCACTTACAAAGACTTAATTGGATTTATTATATTATTAATAATATTAATTATACTAACTTTTATTAACCCCAATATATTAGGAGACCCAGATAACTTTACCCCAGCTAACCCATTAGTTACCCCTGTTCATATTCAACCAGAATGATACTTTTTATTTGCATACGCTATTTTACGTTCTATCCCTAATAAACTAGGAGGAGTAATTGCACTATTAATATCAATTTTAATTTTAATTATCCTACCTTTCACATTTAATAAAAAAATTCAAGGAATTCAATTTTACCCTTTAAATCAAATATTATTTTGATTTTTTGTAATAATAATCATTTTATTAACATGAATCGGAGCCCGACCAGTCGAAAACCCCTATATTATAACAGGTCAAATACTAACATTTTTATATTTTTCATATTTTATAATTAACCCTTTATTAAATAAATATTGAGATAATATAATTTTTAATTAAATTAATAATTAATGAGCTTGTTACAAGCATTTGTTTTGAAAACTTAAGAAAGAATAAATATTCTATTAATTTATACTAAATAAATTATAATTAATTATAATAAAAAAATTTTTAAACCTATATAAAATAATAAAAAATTTAAAGAAACAGGTAAATATCTTTTTCAAGATAAATATATTAATTTATCATAACGATACCGAGGTAAAGTGCCACGAACCCAAATAAAAATAAAAGAAACAAAAACTAATTTTAAATAAAAAAAAAAATTAATTTCATAACCCCCTAAATAAATTAATACAAATAACATACTTATAAATAAAATTCTAGAATACTCTGCCAAAAAAATTAAAGCAAACCCCCCTCTACTATACTCAACATTAAACCCAGAAACTAATTCTCTTTCTCCTTCCGCAAAATCAAAAGGAGTACGATTAGTCTCAGCCATTATAGAAGATAATAAACTTAATCTTAATGGAAATATAATAAATAAAAATCAAACCATATTTTGATAAACACCAAAATTAAATAAACTAAAATCTATAACTATAACAATACTGGATATTAAAATTAAAGCTAATCTTACCTCATAAGAAATAGTTTGAGCTACAGAACGAAGACCCCCTAATAAAGAATAGTTTGAATTTGAAGATCACCCCGCAATTATAACAGTATACACCCCTAAACTTGTACAACAAAAAAAAAATAATATCCCTAAACTAAAACTAACCAAATTAAAATAATAAGGAATTAATATCCATAATATCAAAGATAAAACAAATCTAAAAACGGGAGAATAATAATAACAAAAATAATTAGAATTAATAGGGAAAGTTTGCTCCTTAGTGAATAATTTAACAGCATCAGAAAAAGGCTGTAAAATACCAGTTAAACCAACTTTATTAGGGCCTTTCCGAATTTGGATATAACCTAAAACTTTACGTTCTAACAAAGTTAAAAAAGCAACACCAATTAATACTCCTAACAATAAAATTAATAACCCAATAAAAATTAAAATAATATCATTTAAAAACAATACTATTTATATAATAAATTATATATTTATGAACTCTAAAATCATTACATTTTTCTGCCAAAATAGCATTATTAAAAATAAAATTATATATATATATATATATATTATTCATCAATATATATAATTTTTATTAAAAAATAAATTAATAATAAAAACAATTTAAAAATTAAACAAAACTTAATAAAATTCATTAATTACCATAATTTAATTAAAATATTTGATCCTTTCGTACTAAAATATATAATTTTTTTAAAAGATAGAAACCAACCTGGCTTACACCGGTTTGAACTCAGATCATGTAAGATTTTAATGATCGAACAGATCAAAAATTTTAAACTTTTACATTTAAATTTTATCTTAATCCAACATCGAGGTCGCAAACTTTTTTTATTATTCGAACTAAAAAAAAAAATTACGCTGTTATCCCTAAGGTAATTTAATCTTTTAATCAATAATAAACTGGATCATTTAATCATATATTTTTGTTAAATTCTTTAAAAAAAGTTAAATTTATTTTTCTATCACCCCAATAAAATAAATAAATTTATAAAATTATTTCAATTTTTAATACAAATAAAATTATCATAAAAAAATTTATTAAACTCTATAGGGTCTTCTCGTCTTTTTAATTTATTTTAACTTTTTAAATAAAAAATTAAATTCTATACATTAATTAAGAGACAGTATATTTCTCATCCAATCTTTCATACAAGTCACCAATTAAGAGACTAATGATTATGCTACCTTTGTACAGTCAAAATACTGCAGCCCTTCAATTAAAATCAGTGGGCAGATTAGACTTTAAATAAATCAACAAAAAGACATGTTTTTGATAAACAAGTGAAAATAAATATTTGCCGAATTCCTTTTAATTAATTAAATTAAATAATAAAATTCAAATTAAAAATAATTTTTAAAATATAATATACTAATTTTATCATTATAATTAATTTTTAATAATTAAAAATAAATTTTATATAAAAAATTAAATAAAAATTTAAATTTTTTAATAAAATGAAATTATTTATAATAAAATAAAATTTATTAACAATATAAATTATAAAATTTTCAAAAATAAATATTTTTTTTATTATAAAAATTTAATTTAAAGCTTATCCCTTAAAATATAAAATTTAAATAATTATTTAATTAATTAATTAATTAATAATAAAATTAAATTTAAAATTAAAATTTTTTCTATAAAAACTAGATATATTTAAAAACGATTAACATTTCATTTCTAAATAATTATTTAAAATATTTTTGCAACAATAAATTTAATAATTATTTAACTCTTTTAAATTCGAGAAATTAATTTAAAAATTAAAAATTTTAAATAAACTCTGATACACAAGATACATCAAATAAAAATTACTTTATTAAAATTAAATTTTCAATTATTTCAAAATTCTTACACAATACTATTATACTATAAAATTAATAATTTTTTCTTTAAAAAATACTTTAACCCCCATTAAAATATTTATTAAATTAAAATTATTTTTATTAAATATAAATTTATTAATTCCCAAATTTCAAATTAATTAATATTCATTAATTATCTTTTCAATGTAAATGAAATACTTTCCAACAAGCTCTAATTTGATCTTTCTAGAAACACTTTCCAGTACCTCTACTTTGTTACGACTTATTCCAATTTATTTATGAAAGCGACGGGCAATATGTACATATTTTAAATTTTAATCATTCTATTAAATTAAACAAAATTACATTTAAATCCACTTTCAATTAAATTTTACAAAATAACAATTCATTTAAATAAGTTTATTGTAATCCATTATATTCTTAATTATAATCTGCATCTTGATTTGATTTAATTTTAAATATTAATATTAAAATATTATATAAATTATTAAAAAATATTTTTTTAACAACGATATACAAAATAATAAATTAAGTAAATTTATTCGTGGAATATCAATTAATAAACAGATTCCTCTAAATAAACTAAAATACCGCCAAAATATTTAAGTTTCAATAAAATTACATACTATTTTAGTATTATAAATTTAAATTTTTAATAATAGGGTATCTAATCCTAGTTTATTAATAAAATTTATTAAATCATACTAATAAAAATAAAATAATATAAAATTAAAATTTCACTTAATAATTTTAATTTTAATTTAAACAAGCTTTTAAATTAATTATTAATTACTAAAAAAATTTAATTTAATTTTTGTATAACCGCAACTGCTGGCACAAAATTTGTTAATAATTTATATATTACTAAATCTTAATTTCTTAAATACTTAATATTAATTACTACAAACATAATTAATATTATTAAAATAAAGAATTATTCATACTAAAATTTATATGTAAAATAAATACAAAATAAATTTAATTAAACCATATAAAATTTATCTATATATCAATTTTTATACATAGAATTTTTTTTTTTTTTTTTATATATTAAATTATTTATATAATATAAATTAAATAATATTATAATTAATTTTTAATATATTAAAATTAATAATATTGTATTATAAACAATTTATATTTTTTTCCTCATTTTCTTTATAATATTATATTTAAATAAAAAAACAATAATAAACAATTATTATTAATTTATATTATATAATATTAAAATTATAATATAAAATATTTATTTTATCGATTAAGTTATTATTAATAATTTAAATTATTTATATATATATAATAAACAGCTACACCGTGTGTAATAAATTTTCATATAAATAAATAAATAATAATTA